TGTATATTAAAATACTACATTACATACAGTATATATATATAAATATAATATCTGTGATTATAATATATAAATAAAAAAAAAAGAAAATAGAATAATTATTCTATACTCTAAATAATTTAAATAATTGAATCGAGAAATTTTTTCAATGCAATTTTGAACGAAACTTTCAGATAAACAAATGGTATTCAATCATTCATATAATAAATAAACATATCTACATCAACCCACACACGACCCTATATTGATTTAATTCAATTAGAAGGGTATCGAAAAATAGGTAACCTCTTCTTTTTTTTTTGTTTGTTCAATAAGGTCATGAAAAATTTCTACTTAATTTATCTTTTATTTTACATAGAATGGATTTGCCTGGACCAATACATGATTTTCTTTTAGTTTTTTTGGGATTGGGTCTTATAGTGGGAAGTCTAGGAGTGGTATTACTTACCAATCCAATTTTTTCTGCCTTTTCGTTGGGATTGGTTCTTGTTTGTACATCCTTATTCCATATTCCATCGAACTCCCATTTTGTAGCTGCTGCACAGCTCCTTATTTATGTGGGAGCAATAAATGTATTAATTGTATTTGCCGTGATGTTTATGAATGGTTCAGAATATTACAAAGATTTCTATCTTTGGACTGTTGGAGATGGAGTCACTTCACTGGTTTGTACAAGTATTTTTTTTTCATTAATTACTACTATCCCAGATACGTCATGGTACGGTATTATTTGGACTACAAGGTCAAACCAGATTATAGAGCAGGACTTGATAAATAATGGTCAACAAATTGGGATTCATTTATCAACAGATTTTTTTCTTCCATTTGAACTTATTTCGATAATTCTTTTAGTTGCCTTGATCGGTGCAATTGCTATGGCTCGTCAGTACTAAATATTTCGAAATTTAATAATATAAAATTATATTAATTAAATTAATATAGACTTGTTCTTTTCTTCTTTAAAATATTTTTTTTATTGTTCATGTATAAATATATAAAGATAAAGTAAAGTAAAGTATAAAAAAAATGAAAAAAAAAAAACGGAATTTTTCTATATTTATATCTATTTTCTATTACCAATACCTTTTTGCGTACTTTTAAAATAAAATTCTATTTTAGTCAATTGAATCGGTTAAATTGTTGTTCATATTGAAATGAATCGAGATTGATGAGGAGTTGTTCAATGATGCTCGAACATGTACTTGTTTTGAGTGCCTATTTATTATGCATCGGTATCTATGGATTGATTACAAGTCGAAATATGGTTCGAGCGCTTATGTGTCTTGAGCTTATACTGAATGCAGTTAATATAAATTTCGTAACATTTTCGGATTTATTTGATAGTCGCCAATTAAAAGGAGACATTTTCTCGATTTTTGTTATAGCAATTGCCGCTGCTGAAGCAGCTATTGGATTAGCTATTGTTTCATCAATTCATCGTAACAGAAAATCAACTCGTATCAATCAATCGAATTTGTTGAATAAATAGGGTTTATAAAAAAAAAATATAGAGTATCTGCCAATAAAAAAATGGGTATGTGCAGCATATAGTGCTATTTGATAAAATGTAATAAATCAAAGTATCTTGGCCTTCTTTCATGAGCAGATCCAGAAGTAGATTGATTCTGGTAAATCTACTAAATCATTGATTCATCTGGTGTCTACAATATATAATTCATTTACTACTTTACTAGATCGAAATTTTATGATGTTAAAAAAAAATTATAGATCCAATGTCACATTCAGTAAAGATTTATGATACATGTATAGGGTGTACTCAATGTGTACGAGCTTGCCCCACAGATGTATTAGAGATGATACCCTGGGACGGGTGTAAAGCTAAACAAATTGCTTCTGCTCCAAGAACAGAAGACTGTGTAGGTTGTAAAAGGTGTGAATCCGCTTGCCCAACCGATTTTTTGAGTGTCCGGGTTTATTTATGGCACGAGACAACTCGTAGCATGGGTCTAGGTTATTGATACGTTCGAGAAAATTCCACTTGAATCCATCATTTTTTATCTTTACCGACAAAACCCGTACTCGAGAAAAGAAATATATATAATAATAAAACTAATAATTTTTTCTTTTCTCGAGTACGGGTTTTCGGGTCAAAGTCAAAGTAAGTGTATCTTGTTTTTACCACGAATGATTTTCCTTGGTTAACTATAATTGTTGTTTTGCCGATATTCGCGGGTACTTTCATTTTCTTTTTCCCTCATAGAGGAAATAAGGTTATTAGGTGGTATACTATTTGTATATGCCTATTAGAACTACTTCTAATGGCCTATGTATTCTGTTATCATTTCCAATTGGATGATCCATTAATCCAATTGGAGCAAGATTATAAATGGATCAATTTTTTTGATTTTCATTGGAGACTGGGAATTGATGGGCTTTCCATAGGACCCATTTTACTCACGGGATTCATCACTACTTTAGCTACTTTAGCGGCTTGGCCAGTTACTCGAGATTCAAAATTGTTCCATTTCCTTATGTTAGCAATGTACAGCGGCCAAATAGGATTATTTTCTTCTCGAGATCTTTTACTTTTTTTTATCATGTGGGAATTAGAATTAATTCCTGTCTACCTACTTTTATCCATGTGGGGAGGGAAGAAACGTTTGTACTCAGCTACAAAGTTTATTTTGTACACCGCGGGGGGTTCCATTTTTCTCTTAATGGGAGTTCTAGGTATGGGTTTATATGGTTCCAATGAACCAACATTAAATTTTGAAACATCAGCCAATCAGCCGTATCCTGTGGCATTGGAAATACTATTCTATTTTGGATTTCTTATTGCTTATGCTATCAAATTACCGATTATACCTCTACATACATGGTTACCAGATACCCATGGGGAAGCCCATTACAGTACATGTATGCTTTTAGCTGGAATCTTATTAAAAATGGGAGCATATGGATTGGTTCGTATCAATATGGAATTATTACCCCATGCTCATTCTATATTTTCTCCCTGGTTGATGATAGTAGGTGCAATTCAAATAATCTATGCAGCTTCAGCATCTCCGGGTCAGCGTAATTTAAAAAAGAGAATTGCCTATTCCTCTGTATCTCATATGGGTTTCATAATTATAGGAATTAGTTCCATAACTGATACAGGACTCAACGGGGCCCTTTTACAAATGATCTCTCATGGATTTATCGGTGCTGCACTTTTTTTCTTGGCAGGAACGAGTTACGATAGAACACGTCTTGTTTATCTCGATGAAATGGGGGGAATAACTATCCCAATGCCAAAAATATTTACAATGTTCAGTAGCTTTTCGCTGGCTTCTCTTGCATTGCCTGGAATGAGTGGTTTTGTTGCAGAATTTGTAGTATTTTTTGGATTAATTATGAGCCAAAAATTTCTTTTAATGCCAAAAATACTAATCACTTTTGTAACGGCAATTGGAATGATATTAACTCCTATTTATTCATTATCTATGTTACGTCAGATGTTCTACGGATATAAGCAATTTAATTCTCAAAATTCTCATTTTTTAGATTCTGGGCCGCGAGAACTATTTCTTTCAATCTGTATTTTTCTACCCGTAATAGGTATTGGTATTTATCCGGATTTCGTTCTCTCACTATCAATTGACAAGGTAGAAACTATTATATCTAATTATTTTTATAGATAGTTAGTTTTTATTTTATAATTTGATAATAAAAAAGTGAAAAAAAAAAAGTTAAAAAAATGAATTTACTTAAACTTAATAAAATAAACTTACTTTAATTGTAATCAAATATTTTTGTAGTTTTTGAAAATCATTTGAATCAAGTCAAATGATTTTCAAAAACTCGTACAAACTTTCGTTATCTATGCTATTCCCATTATGTATTTGATATTCTATTCGTAACTGCTTTTTTTTTCAATTAAATGTTAATGCGAATGAACCATAACTATGCAGCCCTATTCCTAATAGATTGACTCCAAAATAGCATATCCAAATTATAAAAAATCCTATAGAAGCCACAATTGCAGAATTTGAGCCTTGCAAATTTTCATTTGTTCTAGTATGTAAATAAATTGCGAATATTGTCCAAGTAATAAATGCCCAAGTTTCTTTTGGGTCCCAATTCCAGTAGGATCCCCACGCTTCATTAGCCCATACTGCTCCCGAAAGAATACCTATGGTTAAAAATAGAAAACCGAGACTAATGACACGAGAACTCCAACAATCCAATTGCTGAATTAATTGATGCCTGTGATAATTTCTAAACGAAATAAAACAATTGTTTTGTAAAACATGGCTTATTTCATTCACGTATTGAATTTTCCCAAATGAAAATGACCTAAAATGGTTGTTTTTACATTTTAATTTTTGTTTTTTATTTTTTCGAAATGTAATGGCTAGAAGAGCTACTGATAATAATGATCCGCAGAGAAGAGATGCATAGCTCAATACCATCATACTTACGTGCATCATTAACCACTGTGATTGTAGAGCAGGTACTAATATTGTGGATTGATGCATTTCAGTTAAAAGACCTGAGGTGGCAAATCCTTGAGTCAAAATAGCACTGGGTGCAGTTATTGCACTTAGAAGATTTTTTTGTTTTCTAAAAAAAGGAAGCATATGAATAATGGATAAACTCCATGAAAGGAACATTAATGATTCATATAAATTACTTAAGGGTAAATGCCCCGAATAAATCCAACGAATAACTAATAATCCTGTTATACATAAAAAAGCGGCTACCATTCCTTTTTCCGACGAATCATATAATCCTACGATTTCGTGGACTAATAAGTTAATCAAATAAATCGTCAGTACGATTGAAACAATCGACAAGGAAATGTGAGTTAATATATGTTCTAAAGTAAAAAATATCATAAAAAATCCTAAAAAGGATATCCTCCAAGAATGGAATGGAGATCTGAAATTATATTCTATCCATTATAGGAATTATTATAGTATTTATTTTACTAGTATTTCTTTTTTAGAAATATGCCGCTACTCGGACTCGAACCGAGATGCTCTAGCACTGCTTCCTAAGAGCAGCGTGTCTACCGATTTCACCATAGCGGCTTGCTCGAAATCATAATAGCCCATTCATTTTTAATCGTCGAGATTGGAGGAGTAAATTCAATGCAATATTTATTTTGCCGAAAGATTCAAAATATCCTTTAAATTACTATTTAAACGTTCAATAATCATTACCTTACTTAATTGTAGTGTGAGGTGGGGCTATTGTTGTTAGTTTTAAAACCGCACTGAATGGTTTTTCGTGTGGTTTAAGTTCTTGTAAAATTGTGGTTTAAGTTCTTGTAAAATTTTAGAATTGTAAGGAGGTTTAAAATGTTTGTTGGATAGGTTGAAAACTGGATTAACTATAAATTGCCAATTGCTAGGATTTAAATTGTACCCATAATGCGTGGTACTATTTATCAAACTAATTAAGTATTAGTCAAACCAATTAGTAGGTTGTAGATATACCAGTGAAAATTTGTCTTCAATATTTCTAAAACGATTTTTCATTATGGAATGCATATTGTGCTTTATGGATAGGTATCTTAATGTATTCTAAAGTTAAAGTTAAGTTAAAACATAGAATATATATTCGGCATCCAGAACCCAATAAGCCTTTTAAAATTAAAAGAAAAATATCATTTTTGTGAAAAGTGAATCGATGGGGAAAATAAAATAACAATCCCCATACCACAAAAACCCACTAACGAGAAAGAGAAAACTTTGTAAAGAGAAAAATAATATATTGTGCCTAATTTTTCGAGCCTTTGTCTAGTAGACACAAAAATGTTATCCTACAACATACGACAATAGAAAATTGCATCTCATTAAGTTTACCATATTAATGGTAATTTATTATCTTATAAATTATCGAATTCGTTGGTTCATATCGATTAAGATTATTCCAAGACTTTTCCAAGTCTTTATTATATAATATATTACTTGTTTGTTGTACAAAAAAGCTTTTAGAATTCCCGGTCGAAAGGGATTTTGCTAAAGAAAAAGCTTTTATTCCTGCCCAATACACTTTATTTTTCCAAAAAATTTTACGAATATGCTTTTTGGACATAGAAATACGCTTTTTTTGAATCGCCATTCAAAAATGCAGAGGTTATTCATTTTATAGTTAAATGTGGAAGACATTTATTGTTCAAAAAAATAGATAATTTTTTTATTACTAAAATTTACATACAATATTTTGAAGAAAGAATTATTTATACTGACTAGTATTATATATATATAACTATATTCGTTTGAAGAAAGAATTATTTATACTGACTAGTATTATATATATATAACTATATTCGAATGAAGATATTTATATATACATATATTTATATATACATGGTATTCATGGCTATAGAAATCGAGTTGCTTTCCATTGGTAAAAAAGAATCAAAAAGAGTTTCAATTGTCTATTTTTGCCATGTTGCATTTCATCTAATTTCAAAAAAGAAATCAAAAAGTTTAAGAACCCTTACCTAATTTAAGAAAACTAGACTGTAAAACTCTTTCTATTAATTGTAATTGATCGAGGATCAAGAAAGTATATCTAATCTAATAAAAATTAGAAAAAATGAGTATCCATTAGTAATAAATTTAACGATATGTTATTTGAACCAGAAATTTTTATTATTATTGCAGCTCTGTGCAAACTGGAGTGATGAGTAACAAATCGACGAACATCAATAAAATTAATCACAAGTATAAGTTTAAGTTTAAGTTGCTTTATTGAAACAAATATAAGCAACTCACTCAGTTTCCCAACGGACTAGTTCACAACCGATTAATGATTCCGAATTCTGAATTCCGAATCAATTAACGAAAATAAGAAACTAATCTCCTTGTTTTTTTGTTTATCGGGTTGAGTTATTGGTGGATCATAGGATACTCGGAATCAAGTACTTTTTTTTTCATAATTTTTGGACTTGTTTTATGTATATAAACTAAATTATTGTAATAATGATTGAAAATATTATATTCTCTATGTTCATATATCTTAATCTTTAATAAAAAAAAAAAAGAATAACTTTATCAGACTTAATCGTTTTTATTTGACTATTTGGAAATCATCAGAATTCTTAATTCTATTTCTATATTAATTCTATTTCTATTAAAGTCTTTTCATATCTTGATTTTTTTTGCTCCGTTCTAAATATAAAAGAGTTGGTGAATCGGAAACAATTTAACAATAAAAAAAGGTTTATTTTTTATGGAATATACGTATCAATATGCGTGGATCATACCTTTCGTCCCCCTTCCGGTTCCTATAGCAATAGGGGTAGGCCTTTTTCTTTTCCCGGCGGCAACAAAAAATATTCGTCGTATATGGGCTTTTCTTAGTGTTTTATTACTAAGTATCGTTATGATTTTTTCCGCCAATCTGTCTATTCAGCAAATAAATGGCAGTCCATCCTACCAATATGTATGGTCTTGGACCCTAAATAATGATTTTTCTTTAGATTTAGGCCACTTAATAGATCCGCTTACTTCCATTATGTTAATATTAATAACTACTGTTGGAATAATGGTTCTTATTTATAGTGACAATTATATGTCTCATGATCAAGGCTATTTGACATTTTTTGCTTATATTAGTTTTTTTAACGCTTCGATGCTGGGATTAGTTACTAGTTCAAATTTGATACAAATTTATATTTTTTGGGAATTAGTTGGAATGTGTTCGTATCTATTAATAGGTTTTTGGTTCACACGACCCCTTGCCGCAACTGCTTGTCAAAAAGCGTTTGTAACTAATCGTGTAGGGGATTTTTTTTTATTTTTAGGAATCTTAGGTCTTTATTGGATAACGGGGAGTTTTGAATTTCGGGATTTATTTGAAATAGCCAATAATTTGATTGATAATAATGGGGACAATTCTTTATTTCTTACTTTGTGTGCTTCCCTATTATTTGTAGGTTCGGTTGCCAAGTCTGCGCAATTCCCTCTTCATGTATGGTTACCTGATGCTATGGAAGGCCCTACTCCTATTTCGGCTCTTATACATGCTGCTACTATGGTAGCAGCAGGAATTTTTCTTGTAGCTCGACTTTTTCCTCTTTTTACAGTCATACCTTACATACTGAATATAATTTCTTTGGTAGGTATAATAACAATACTATTAGGAGCTACTTTAGCTCTTGCTCAAAGAGACATTAAAAGAAGTCTAGCCTATTCTACAATGTCGCAATTGGGCTATATTATGTTAGCTTTAGGTATGGGATCTTATCGAACTGCTTTATTTCATTTGATCACTCATGCCTATTCGAAAGCATTATTGTTTTTAGGATCTGGCTCCATTATTCATTCAATGGAAACTATTGTTGGGTATTCCCCAGATAAAAGCCAGAATATGGTTCTTATGGGTGGTTTAAAAAAATATGTCCCAATTACAAAAATTTCATTTTTTTTAGGCACGCTTTCTCTTTGTGGTATTCCACCTCTTGCTTGTTTTTGGTCCAAAGATGAAATTCTTAATGATAGTTGGTTGTATTCACCCATTTTTGCAATAATAGCTTGTTTCACAGCCGGATTAACTGCATTTTATATGTTTCGGATGTATTTACTTACTTTTGAAGGTCATTTAAATAGTAATTGTAAAAATTACAGCGGCAAAAAAAATAATGTGTTCCATTCAATATCTATCTGGGGAAAAAAAGGACAAAAAGTAAAAAAAAATAATTTGATTTTATCAACAATGAATCATAATCAAAGAATTTCTGTTTTTTCGAAAAACGTATATCCTATTGTTGGTAATGTAGTAACCAATATGATGGGGCCTCTTATTACTATAAAAAATTTTTCCAATAAAAAAATTTCCACATATCCTTATGAATCGGACAATACTATGTTATTACCACTTCTTATATTGGTCTTAGTTACTTTGTTCGTTGGATCCATAGGAATTCCTTTTGGTCAAGGAATAATTCATTTAGATATATTATCCAGATGGTTAACTCCATCAATAAACTTTTTACATTCAAATTATGATTTTGATTGGGATGAATTTGTGATAAATGCTATTTTTTCAGTCAGTATAGCATATTTCGGAATATTTATAGCGTTTCTTTTCTATGGGCCTGCTTATTCCAATTTTAATAATTTGAACTTCATAAATTTATCTGTTCAAATGGGTCCTAGGAGAATTATTTGGGACAAAATACTAAATATTATATATAATTGGTCATATAATCGTGGTTACATAGACGCTATTTATACAAAAACCTTAACTAGAGGTATAAGAGGGCTGGCAGAACTAAGTTATTTTTTTGATAAACAAGTAATTGATGGAATTACGAATGCTGTTGCTATTCTAAATTTATTTGTAGCAGAAATTATAAAATATGTAGGCGGAGGACGAATCTCTTCTTATCTCTTCTTTTACTTATTTTATGTATTTATTTTTATAGTAATTTACTGTATTTTGAATTTACAATTTAAAATTTAAATCAAAAGTGTTTTTTATTTTTTCTTCAAATTCTCGGTAATCAGTAGTAAGGGCAGTAGGAAGAGCGATATCATGAAGTTTGTTTATCCAAAGAGTTTCGATAGAATCTTCTATCGAGTTTATTAAATACTCGTTCATGTTTGAACCTGAATACAATTCTTTGATTGTTCCACGATGGGGTCCATTCAAAAGAGGATCATATATTTTAGGTAAGCATTCTTGTTCAGTCTCATCATTGCACAATCTAGTTCTTTTTTCGAGTACATCCATAGCAAGAGACCCCTTGTCTAGAGCTTCAATTCGATTGATAAGTTCGTTGATGAGGTTGTTTCGTTTTTGTTCATTGGTATAAAACCAATGATTATACAGTTCTGCTGGGGATAGCTTTTCTGTCGTGCACAAAAGCATCTTCTGTTGTATCATTTCAAAAAACGTTGACAAACTGGGCGGATATGTAAAAGATATTCTTTGTTTTCCATCACTTGGGCATGTATAAAAAAAATGTTGTGACATTTCAGTTCTTACGGCGTTTTCAAATAGATCATTTTTTATATAGCGCAATGGACGATTCCATCGTTTA